ATTTTATTATTAGATATTTGATTATTAAAAAATATATATATAATATATATTAAAATTGAAGTCAATTTTAGTAAGTAACTAGGAATTCAATATTTCGAAATGAATGTCTAATTCTACATTAAAAGAAAAGAATGGTTTTTTATGGCCATTAAATTGATTTTAGTTATATTAATTCTATATGAATAAATGGATTGTTTATTTAAACAAAAAAATGAAAGAAAAAGAAAAGTCCAACGCATATAATAATGAAAGATTCCCATGTTTTCATTCGGAAAAATAAAAAACTAAGACGAAAAAAAAATAGAATCGACCATTCGAGTATTCCTAATTGCATGAAAAAATACTAGAAGTAGGGGCATAGAATATAGATAGATATATGGTATATATCTGTGTATATTGAATTGTGAATACAGAGATAATAGAATCATTTCTGATTCAACCAAATAATGGTATCCAACATAGATGAAAGAAAATCAATAAAAAAGAAAGGAGCAAACATTTTTCAATATAAGAAAGAATTTGTATTTAATGAATTCAAAAGTTCCCGCATAATTTTCATAATAGAAATGAAAAAAAATATTCTAATGAAATTCGAATCTCAAATAAAAAAGAGGGGGATATGGCGAAATTGGTAGACGCTACGGACTTAATTGGATTGAGTCTTGGTATGGAAACTTACCAAGTGAGAACTTTCAAATTCAGAGAAACCCTGGAATTCACAATGGGCAATCCTGAGCCAAATCCTGTTTTCCGAAAATAAAGAAAAGTTCAGAAAGTGATAATAAAAAAGGGATAGGTGCAGAGACTCAATGGAAGCTGTTCTAACAAATGGAGTTGACGACTTTTCCTTTTGCAGTAGGAAAGGAATCTTTCCATCAAAATTCCAGGAATGGATCAAAGAGAAACATAAAGAAATATATATATGTTTCTCTTTAATGTACTTAAATACTATTTCAATTGACTCCATTTGTGATAAAACTATTCACAAATGAAAGATGTGAATCAAATCAATTCCAAGTTGAAGAAAAGATGGAATATTCATTGATCAAATCATTCACTCCATCATAATCTGATAGATCCTTTGAAGAACTGATCAATCAGACGAGAATAAAGATAGAGTCCTATTCTACATGTCAATACTGACAACAATGAAATTTATAGTAAGAGGAAAATCCGTCGACTTTAGAAATCGTGAGGGTTCAAGTCCCTCTATCCCCAACCGAAGGGCCTGTTTCACTTTCTAATTCTTTTTCCTATATCCTCTCTGTCTTTAAGTCGTTATTTATGTGTTTTATTCCTTTTATTCTTTCACAAAGAAATTGGAATTTTTCTTTTCATAATTACGAGTCACAAGTTTTGGAATATATAGAGCATCTTTGGAATATTTAATTATTTGTGTGAAACACGTATCATTTTTTTTATGATAACCAAAAAAATGAATATCTTATTTTTGAGCAAGGAATCCTCATATGCATGATTAACGATACAAAAGAATTACTATTACTGAAACTAACTTATAATTTTATATTTTTTGTCTTTTTTGACTTAGTTTACTTAGATTCATTGACATATACTCTAGTAATCTTTTAAAATAAAAGATGAGGCTTATGCGTCAAGAATGGTCGGGATAGCTCAGCTGGTAGAGCAGAGGACTGAAAATCCTCGTGTCACCAGTTCAAATCTGGTTCCTGGCACATAATTCATTTGTATGAGTATCTATTCCCCATACTCATTTAAATGAATATGGGGAATAGATACTCATACAAATGTACTCTAGATTATCATACATATTTTCTTTTATATAATCTATTTAGGTATCTGTAGATATACTTTTAATAGATGATTAAAAGAATAGATGCATTTTTTATTAGGGATATTCGTTGTATATATAGATAAGAAATTCTTTTATTTTGTTTCCCTTTTTCTGCGCTCTAAAAGTTAATATTTCCAGAATATTCGAATGGTTTAATTAGTTGGTTGAAAGACCTCCTAAAAGTCTAGTCTAAGAGAGTTCAGGGGTGGAATTGGAATAGTCAAAATTAATCTTATAGATGGATTACACAAATAGAATTGAGCCCATTTATTTGTTTTTTTTTTATTTCTATTTTCTTCATCTCCTTTGATGTTACTTTTTATTTTTCGTGGCCATATAATTGATGTTGATGTGTACGTTATATAGTTCATGATAAAGAATTTTTGCAGTTCATCCTATTTATTGGCTTGGCTGATACGAAATAATAAGTATTGTTCATATTTTAGAATCTCAAAGAACCCCTATTTAAAAATACCTACATTATTATCTTATTTATGAATTTGGTGATTTATGACATACATAAAAATATATGAATTAGACTTCCATTATTCTGTCTGATTTAACTTCAATAACTTTGTCTGATCTATAAGAGAATATACAGCTATTCCTTGAATATCAAGGGTTGCAGAAGTGTTGATTAGTTTATCATTTTTCTCATTTAGTGAGCATCTTGGATTTCATAAAAAT